GCATGTATCAATATGGATGGAAATATTTAGTACATGAAATAGCGATTTGCTAGATATATAAATAGATATATAAGATATAACTAATAAAACGGATCTTGTGTTCTGGAATTGGAATCAAAGAAAGATATTTAAAATGGCTCGTATGTTGTGACTTGGAATAAATGTTTCTCGGTAAAGGAAGGGAATAGTAATTTATTCATTCCTAATTTATTCCTATAGAACGTCTAGGAACAAGAAGATTAAATCGGATATATCGACAGATTCCCGCGTAGTCCAAAGAAAAAAAAGATCCAATTTCATCTCTATCGAATTTGAATATCAGAATAGTGGATATAATTATGATGCAATGGGTTAGGTCCACTTACTTTTTATTTTGTTGATTTCTAATCGATTTAATTGGAATAATGGAAAATAGGAAAGGAATAGTAATATTTGAAGATTTAACGAGACGACTTATCCTTACATTCATTATAATATTTAATATAATATTTTTTAATATAATATTTATAATAATTATATTATTTATTTAATAATAAATTAATAATAAATAATATATAATAATATATTTTTTAATAATAAATAATATATAATAATATATTTTTTATTTTTTTTATTTAAATTTAATATTTTCTTTTTTTTATTTAAATTTAATAATATATTTTATTTAATATTAATAATATATTTTATTTAATAATTTAATAATATATTTCTATTTAATAATATATTTCTAAATAATATATTTAATAATTTAATAATATATTTAAATAATTTAATAATATATTTATAATAATATATTTAATTTATTAAAATAGCAAATTTATAACCATACTATAATTAATTATAATGTTATAATTTTGATTATATATTAAAATATTAAATTATACGGTTTGTTACTTTTTTTTATTACTTTATTACAAAGATCAACAATATCTTTAATATCTTTATTCGCACTTCAAATATGAATACTACTGCCGGAGTTTTATGATTTATGAAAAAATAAAAGCCCCTTATCGGATTTGAACCGATGACTTACGCCTTACCATGGCGTTACTCTACCACTGAGTTAAAAGGGCTTGTTTGATCCAATTCCTGAATAAAGACACTATGAGTTTAGTATATATACTTATTATAATAGATGTACATAGATATATCTTATAATAAGTATAAGGGTTCATTCAGGAATGAAAAATTTTCTTTATCCAGTAAAAGTAAATTAAATAATTTAATAGAATTTAATATAGAGTATATAATATAGGTAAAATAAAACGGTTTATTGATATTGGATTTGATAAATATCAATACAATGAATTGTTTCAAGACTATCCTAATTGACATCATAACTAAATTCATTTAAGTGATACATGTATCCACTAATTTAACATAGATCCAAGATATTTCATTGAATCATTGATAAAGAGATTTCATTGAATCATTGATAAAGAGATTCGGATAAAGAGATTCGGCGTGGCCTTTGAACCAAACTTTTATCGAAAAAAATTGTATAGTAAAGAATCGTGAAAGACGGAAAGATCCTTCGTATCGAGTCATACCATTCCATTATATTGACAATTTTAAAAAACTATTCATACTATGAACATAGTATGATGGCGGTCGTGCAAGTCTGCCCCCATCGTCTAGCGGTTCAGGACATCTCTCTTTCAAGGAGGCAGCGGGGATTCGACTTCCCCTGGGGGTAGGGTACTACGAAAGGAAGTTGATCGTGGATTATCAATAAGCCTGGAATTGATTCTTCCTGGGTCGATGCCCGAGCGGTTAATGGGGACGGACTGTAAATTCGTTGGCAATATGTCTACGCTGGTTCAAATCCAGCTCGGCCCAATAATTTGCCGATCCGCCATGAAATGATATAATATAACCCATTTGTTGCTCTCTAGAAATGCCCGATCCCCCAATCCCAATACGGAAGAAATCCATTTTATGATATATCTATACCACTTTTTATTTACTCTCTTTTTACAAGAAATTCTGATCTTGCTAATGATCTAGATTCATATCAGGATCCGTAACTATAAAGTAAAGTTTAAGGAAAAGAGTAAATAAAAAAAAACTTTTTTGCTTGAACGAGTGATTATCCAATTGATTTGGCAATAACGAAAGGATTACTAGTAATACCGGCTGCTCTCACTAAAGTACATATACATATGGGTATCGATATATCACACTCGCAGCTCTGTTACAACACGCCAATTCTAATCGAAATTGAAAGGGTTAGAATGAAATCATAAAAATATGTATACTTTATTTTATTATGGTATTTACTTGGGATTGTAGTTCAATTGGTCAGAGCACCGCCCTGTCAAGGCGGAAGCTGCGGGTTCGAGCCCCGTCAGTCCCGACGAATCCAAATCCAATAAAAAACTATATCAATTCATCTCTCTATTTTTTGTGAAAAGAAGTCCAAATAACATAATTTCATTCCCAACAGCGATCCCTCTTCTTTTTTTCTTCTTCGTTTCACATTTATCATCAACCAAATGGGGGAATTTCCATTTCTTCGACTAGTACCGATTCGATTGATGGGAGAGAGGCCTATGGGGATTAGTACAATTATTATATTATTAGCATCAGATTCAGGATTCCACGGGATACCGTACTGTACTGGGTCTGGCTTTTTCAATTACTCCCGATCTGTGAAATATGAAATAGAGTAGAGTATTGTATGTTTCCCGGGAGTACATACATAAATGGAATTTGTACAATATAAAATAAATTGAACATAGTTACTGTGTATAGAATAGTATAGAATACTTTTTTTTTTAAGATTAAAATAAAAGTATATCCTTTTCGGGCCCTATTTTGTGTAACCTCAATTTCAAATTTGACTAATTTGAAATAATCTATCTCATTCAAATTTCGCATTGAGCTTTTGATATATGCGTCCCATTACTAATCCAATGAAAGAGGATATTCAAAAAATAAAGATCAAACAAGGATCACTTTTTTATTAGCTCCTTCCTTTTTTTTCATTGAGCTTCTATTGTTTGTTGGGGTTTGTTTAGAACCAATGGTAAGTGGAAAGGCGGTTAGATGATACTTCATCAGATGATTGTACAAAGAGGGCGGTAGGTTATAGAAAAGAAAGAATGATAAATAAATAAAGGAATTATTGATTGTATCGGGAATCAAATTTTGAGTTCAGTATGGATAAAAGATCGTCCTATGTTATACTATTCAATTCTTGACGATGAATCGATTTGATAGCTCCGATATTGTTATTCATGATATTGATCCGATTCGATATCATCGAGATGTAATGCATCCCATTGAATTTACAGGCGAAAGATTTATTATCTCTATGGGATTAACTCCCGAGTTATTGCGAATTAAAGAAAAATTAAACAATGAGATTATGGAAGTAAATATTCTCGCATTTATTGCTACTGCACTGTTTATTCTAGTTCCTACTGCTTTTTTACTTATAATATACGTAAAAACAGTCAGCCAAGGTGATTAATTTGAATTAAACTTGATTTTTTATTTCTTATCAATAATTGCAGAGAAGAAAAGGATAAAAATTTCGCGTCTTAAATGAAATGGGCAGACTAGAATCAGTCGCATTCTATGAGATACGATAGTATGGTAGAAAGATTCAGATATTTCTTTCTACCATACTATCTAGTATTGTTATTGTAGTGTATAAAGTTTTATTGTAATGCGGGTTAATTTAATATAGATTAATATAGATCAATCTACAATAGTATCATCATATTCCTTTTCTATATATATAGAAATCTATTTAATTACGTATATAATTTAATTACGTATATAATATATATAGTGATAATGTATATTATATAGTATCCCATTTCTATTTCTTTGCTTTATCTATTTGTATTTAATTTGTGTTGATTTCAATTAAATTAATTTGAAATAATCGAAAGCGACTTTTACGATTAGAATTCCTAGATTTCTGATTATTTTCAATATGAATCCCGATCGAAAGAATCAATGACTTCTTCGGATTTCGAAAAGGATTAGTAAAACCCGTCGACTTTTAACGTTTGAACCATGATATGAAATGGGTTCAATAAAACAAGCAAAACATAAATAAAATTTCGAAAATAGTAAAACTAAAACAAGCGGCGCAATATGTGACTCGCCCAAGACAATATTTTAGGATGTGCAGTATCTCGTTGGACAACTACTATGTTGTTTCCCAATGTGTATCCACGTAATGGAATAACCGAATTGTTTTCTCTTTGATCTTTGAACAGGTAAACAAAATAAAAAAAAAGTTCCGTTCTTCCTCATGGTCCATATCTAAGTTAAGAGTCAGTTCATCGAAATAGAAAATTTATGAAGAATTCAGTTGGAATAAATTTCCTACCATTTGTATTCCTTTTACTTTTTTTACTTTCAAAATACGAACACGGAAATAATTGAAATATTTCTTTGATTGAAAGAGTATTCTTCATATATATTTATTATTCATAGAATACATTACTCAACTAAAATCCAAGAGAATTTCGAAATGAAGATATTTTTCATTTCTATTTCAATTTAAAAATAAAATTTTAAATTGAAATAGTGAAATTTTAAATAAAAAAAACTTTGCCGAATGATCTATAAAAAAAAGTGATACTGTTTAGTTCCTAAACTCAATTAGTAGTACTTCTAGAGTCCACTCCTTCCCCATACTACTAGTGAAAGGGAAAACGTAAAGACTACCATTAAAGCAGCCCAAGCGAGATTTACTATATCCATGTGAATTATGTCCTCTATCTCTATGAAGGAATTATTCAATTATTGTTCACTAATAAATAATAGGGGAATCACTGGCGCAGAGTCAAAAAGTTATTCTGACCCAACACCGTTGATGAAACAATCCAATAAATCCAATTCTAACAAGTTCTTATACGATTTCTAGTATAATTAGAAAAGATTAAGCCCAAGCAAAATATGCGGAAACCCCCTTGGAAGTATCAAAGAAATGATACTAACATGTAGAAAAAAACCTATTCCTTATTTTGTTGCTCTTC